TTTGCCAATGATCCAATCAAAGGAATAATTGGAACTATTGTATCGAGTTTCTTCATAGTATTGTCTATTATAAATGAATTTTCTAGCATTTGACTCCGGACCACTGAAGGATTTAGTCGTACACTTGAAAGATAGCCCAAAAGGTCGAGAGACTGCTTGGATAATGGGTTTATATAGATCTTTTCTGGTTGAAACCACACATCAAAATGACATTGACATAAGTTGACAAGGTAATATTTCCATTTTTTCATCAGAAGAGGCGTATCTTTTGAATTTGAAAACAGAATTGATTTTCTTTGATATCTAACATAATGCATGAGAGGATCCTTGAACAACCATAAGATGTCCTTAAAATCATTAGCAAAAACTTCTGCAAAATATTCTATTTTTCCGTAGAAATATATTCGCTCAAGAAGGACCCGATAATTTATTGATCGTAAATGAAAGAATTGCTTACGGAGAAAAAAGAAGATGGATTCGTATTCATATACATAAAAATTATATAGGAATAAGAATAATCTTGGATTACTTTTTGCAAAAATGGAAATAGATTTCTTTGGAATAATAAGACTGTTCCAATTCCAATATTCGTGAAGAAAGAGCCGTAATAAATGCAAAGAAGAGGGATCTTTCGACCAGTAGCGAAGGGTTTGAACTAATTTTTCTAGATGGATGGGGTAAGGTATTTGTATATCTGACACATAATCTAAATGTGGAAATTTGTCCTCTAAAAAGGGAAATATTGAATGAATTGATCGTAAATTATGAGATTTTGCTATTTCTGACCTTTCTAAAGCTAAAGAAGAAGATACTAATCGTAGGGAAAATGGAATTTCCACAATAACAGCAAACCCCTCTGATATCGTTTGAAAATACAAATTCTTATTGTACCTAAAAAATCGATTTTGTTTAGAATCATCAGCAGAAATAATCAAATGATTCTGTTGATACATTGGAGTAATTAAACGTTTTGTAATTAGCAAACTAGATTTATTGTCATAACCTACATTTTCCAACAAAAGAGATCTATTTAAACCATAATCATGAGCAAGTGTATAAATATACTCCCGAAAGATAAGTGGGTATAGGAAGTCGTTTTTTCGAGATCTATCTAGTTCTAAAGTTCGTCGATATTTCTCCATTTTCAATTAGATTTGATTGAAGCAAGTATAGGGATTTATTGGGTTATTAAATGATACATAGTGCGATACAGTAAAACCAAAGTAGTATAATATAATAAGAAAAGAATAAATACCTCGGAAACGGGTAAACTCATCAACGGACTCTCTATCCTCTCTTTTTTCCATCTAATTGGTTTATGTTTATTATAGGATAAGAAGATGGTTAGAAATCCTTTACTTTTTCAAGTCAATCGCTCTTTTGATTTTAGAAAAATTTCTTTATCAATATACTTGTTCTTCTACACATTCATTCCCCCCTCATAGTGGAGAATAGCTAATAGTTAGGACTCAGTAAAAAAATAGAAGCTCATGGAAAAGTCTTTACCGCATCAGGCACTAATCTATTTTTAACGTCTAACTAGATCGGATAATCATTCAAATTGAAAATGGAAGCTCGTTACTTTTTTCTTTCCCTATAATTGGAGCCATGGGGCTCTGTCCATTTATTCACTCGACCCAACTTTGAATTCATTTTTTTATGGTCCGTACCAAGAATTCTCCATTGATACGACATGCTGTTTTTTCCATTCATTCCTTTTAGGATCAGTCGTGGTCTTACAAACTATACCGATGGTATGGACGAATCTGCTTCTTCATACAAATGTGTAAAAGATGTTAGCCGCACTTAAAAGCCGAGTACTCTACCGTTGAGTTAACAACCCAAATAAAAAAAAACTATTAGGTTATGTAGATACAATCGGAATCAACATAAATAAATAGATTGAATCGCACGACACAATTTAAATATTTAATAAAATATTAAACTAGAATAAATTCTCAAAAAAAAAAATAGATAAAAAAATAGATAAAGTAAAAATACCGCTCGATTCTTCTCTTGTGCTATCTATTCTTATATTTCTATATTTATTTATACATTTTTTCAATTAAAAAAATACTTTTGTATCACAGCAAATCCATAATTGTAATGAAGAAAAAACCAAACCTCTGGAGCATAGATAAATAGATCTACAGATAAGATCCAGTGACCCCAGATCGGATTATATTTAGTTGCTACACTGTTGTCAATATAAATGTGAATGTGTTGAGAAGAAATACACAATGAATAAAACAAAAAATAATTAATTCAATTTAAATAAAAAAACAAATAATAAATAAAATAATAAATAATAAAAACAAAGGACTTGTATTGGATTGGCACACTACATCGATAATATCCATATAAATACAAACAAAAAAGTATGGATAGAAGAATAAATTAAGGAAGAACTAGAAAAAAAAGCTCGGTCAATCTTAAGTAGACTAAGAAAGCCTAATCCACCCCCCCCTTTTTATTTGTTAAAAGAGTTCCAAGGAAAAACAATCTATTGAAAGTAATGTTAAATTTTTCTATTTCGAGATCGATTTATTCATTTGCACTTGATTTTTTAATTTTTTATCGGATCATAAAAACCTACTTTCCGAAAATCTCTTCCTTCTCTTCGGGATCTAACTTCAATTGTAACAATTCGATAAACGGCGCTTCTTGGGATAATTGGGATAGAGGTGGATAAAAAAGACTCATGTAAGGAAAGATTGAAGTTCTTTTTCTTTCATCCTGATTGTTCAAATCATAGTCGAAATACTAGGCGGTCCCCTTAATTATCTATTATTCAGATAGACTAAACAATTGTTACTAGAATTAATTTAAGAATACATACATATAAGCATTTGTTTATTTTATAATAAAAGAATATTAGTAGTTTATTCGGCTTGACTTCAGTTTTTCTGAAATCTTTCCCTAAAGTCTAAAGTAGTGAATAGGATGTATGAATCAATTGTGTCGCAATTGTAGGGAGGATCCTATTTTATAGGATGCTAGACTCTCTTTGTATAGGTACAAAGCCAAAGAGGCCCAGATTAAGTCATTTTTTACCCTAAACCGGCCTTAAGTTAAGAGATTTAATCCTATTGAAAATTCAAATAGACATGGGACGTAAGACTTTTTTCTAAGTAACTAATGGAAATATGAAGGGGCTAAAGATATGAAAAGTCATAAAAAATAAGAAAAAAGAATTGTATTTATTATACTATACTCTTAGGTTGTTCAAAAAGTCACTCTTTCTTTTGATATTAAAAAAGATATTAATAAAGATATTAATAAATAGGTATGCTCTGGGACGAAAGGGATCGAACCTTCGAACGCCGGGACCAAAACCCGTTGCCTTACCACTCGGCCACGTCCCATTTATATTTCATATATAATTATAATATTGGTATTGGTTCTTTGTCAAGTCTCGCCCAAATCGAATATCTATGAAATGGATTAGCTTGTTGTTCGGATTTTTATATCTATAGATATAGAATTCAACTTAATTTATTGATCATAATATAGAATTCAATTAAGATATTGTATGAAAATAAGATTTCTTCTATTCTTTTTTGATTTGAGAATTGAAGGATTTTTGATTGGGTAAGTTTAAATAAATAAAGGTTTTTAGTCTACTTTACTTTAACTTTATTTATTTATTTTATATCAATAACATATTAAATAACCCAGTCAAAATACAATTATCTTCAAGAAAAAAATGTTTGTTATGCTTAATATTTTCAGTTTTATTTGTATCTGTCTTAATTCTGCCCATTATTCAAGCAGTTTTTTCTTTACAAAATTGCCTGAAGCCTACGCTTTTTTGAATCCAATAGTCGATTTTATGCCCGTAATCCCTTTGCTTTTTTTTCTATTAGCCTTTGTTTGGCAAGCTGCTGTAAGTTTTCGATAAAATCTTTAATAGTGTCCTAGAATAATTCATGATTTACTCGATAAAAAAAAAATTATAGCAATTGATAAGATCAGATAAGTCTTCTAATATAATAATATAAGCCTTCAATTCAAAAAAGTTAAAGTTATTGTATATACGCGAAAAATATGAATTACCCCATTTCCTCATTCTGAACATTTTGCCATTCTATTGAAAGGGACCCCATTATCGGTCCCCGCAATATCTAATTGTTGGCAATGAAAGAGAAAGACGCGACTCTTATTACAAATAAATTTCTAAAAATTCTTTTCTATTTCTGGAAACCACCTCATTTCTTGGTGTCAAAATAGGATATGTGATATAAAAATAGAGAATCTATTTTCTTTTTTCCAAACCAAAAAAAGATCTTGGAGATTGTGTAATGCTTACTCTCAAACTTTTTGTTTACACAGTAGTGATATTCTTTGTTTCTCTTTTCATCTTTGGATTTTTATCTAATGATCCGGGGCGTAATCCTGGACGTGAAGAATAAAAAAAATAAGGGTTTTGTTTTTCCTTGCTCGATTTTTTTATGTTCTTAGTATTTTATCTATTCTACATCTTTAACTATTAACAAAAGTTAATAAAGCAAAAAGATTGAATAAAATTGAAAGAAAAGATAAAAAAAAATACCAAGTCATCCATGGAACCGGAAAGAGAGGGATTCGAACCCTCGGTACGAATAACTCGTACAACGGATTAGCAATCCGACGCTTTAGTCCACTCAGCCATCTCTCCCAATTGAAAAAGGATAATTACTATGTTACATTACACAAAAAGCAAGGATTGAAAAAAGAAGCCCCTTTTTCTCTTTTTTTTTTATCTCTCTTTATTACTTTTATATCACTTTAATTTAATATAAAATTTACTATAAAACTATATATAGAATATATAATTCTATATATAGTTTTATCAGCAATTCTTCCAATTTTCTCATTTTATTTAGATATTTAGATAAAGTAAAGGACTATAAAAAGACATCTCCAACTCAATATTCCAATCAACGAATCACTATATATCAATCAATATTATATATAGTGATTGATATAAAAATAAAAAAATATCTTTTTCGTCCTATCCC